TATAAATTATATAAGTTTCTATTATTTTGTTAGATTTAATTAAAATAGTTTTATAAATATTATTATAAACGAGTACTTAATATAATGTATGAAATTATATAAATAAAGAATTTCTTTATATATTTGGAATATATAATTTTATATGAATTTGACATTACTTTTAAGCGAATATATTTTCAGATTTATCATTTGTTAAATTACTGGTTTAGTGTGAGAGAGAGATATTCCTACTTATTTTAACAATGAGTGAATTAATGAGCGAAAGCGAAAGAAATGAGGTTCCACCTTATCTTCTGTTTTCTGCTGACTTTCTTTTCTTTTTTTTTTTTCTTTCCTTATCCCTTCATCTGCTCATTATCTCATTTATATATATAAATAGATATAGAATAATATAACTAAGAATAATAATAGAATAATAGAATAATAATATAAGTAATTTTATTATATAAATTTATTCTAAATAAAATTCAATTCTAATTATAGAATTTATATAATTCTATATATATTCTTAATTATCTATTCGAATATCTATTCGAATAGATAAATTTATTATAATGGATACTGGTGATTAGAATGAATATTTTATGAATATAAGAATCCAAAAATTCTATGGAATCATGAAAGACGGAAAGATTCTTTGAATCTAGTCATACCATATTGACAATTTCAAAAAACTGCTCATACTATGAGCATAGTATGCTGGCGGTCGGGCAAATGTGCCCCCATCGTCTAGTGGTTCAGGACATCTCTCTTTCAAGGAGGCAGCGGGGATTCGACTTCCCCTGGGGGTAGGGTATTACGAAAGGAAGTTGATCATGGATTATTAATAGGTCTGGAATTGATTCTTCCTGGGTCGATGCCCGAGCGGTTAATGGGGACGGACTGTAAATTCGTTGGCAATATGTCTACGCTGGTTCAAATCCAGCTCGGCCCAATAATTCACTGATCCGCCATGAAATGATATAACCCCTTTGTTCTCTCGAAATGCCGGATACGTGTCAAAATTTCTGATATATTTCTACCTGTTCTTTATTTTATTTGCTTTATTTTTTTTTCTCACAAATTCTGATCTTGCTAATGATCTAGATTCAGATCAGGATTTGTAAGTATAAAGTTTAAGAAAAAGAGTAATGTAAAGAAAAAAAGAGTCTTTGGAAAGTTTTTTTTATTATTAATCGACTTTGATTTTTGAAATAACGAAAAGATGACTAGCAATCCCTGTCCCTTTTTTATCACTAAAGCGGATATCCGTGTGGATATCAATATACCACTCCCGTTTCTGTTCCAAGGCGGTGATTCAAATCTAAAATCTAAATAGAAAGGGTTTAAAAGAAATCATAAGAATATGTATGCTGTACACTTTATTGCATTTCCCCGGGATTGTAGTTCAATTGGTCAGAGCACCGCCCTGTCAAGGCGGAAGCTGCGGGTTCGAGCCCCGTCAGTCCCGACGGATCCAAATCCAACAATCTAATAAAAAAATACATCAATTCATCTCTCCCTTTTCCCTTTTCTCCGAAAGGGGACAACTAGCACAATTTCATTCCAAAAGGGATCATTCTTATTATTTATTTATTCTTAATTTATTATTTATTTATTTATTCTTAATTTATTATATATTATTTTATTTATTTCTATTTTCTATTTATTTTTTTTTCGTTTTTCATCAAAGTAAATACAAATATAGTAATTTTCATTTTTTCAACTAGTACTGATTGATAGAGACATATATGGATTAGTACAATTATGTGTAGTATCATATTCAAGATTCCCAAAGATACTATATTGAGTTTGGATTTGTCGATTACTCCTGACCGTATAATGAAATCGAATCGAGTACCATATCTTTTCCGGTAGCCCATACACAAACGGAATTTGTATTTGTACGATACAAAATGAATTTAATTGCTTTGATAGAATATTCGATTTTTTTATACTATATTGGGACTTGTCTTTATCACATTTTTTTTTGTTTTCCAATTTGTTTTCCAACAAGATTAGATCATTAAAAAAGGAGTTTAGAACTTAACTCCCCTTTCTCTCTTTCGTTTTTATTGTTTGTTTGGATTTGGTTGTAACCAATGTTATATTGAGCTTGGATTTGTCGATTACTCCTGACCGTATAATGAAATCGAATCGAGTACCATATCTTTTCCGGTAGCCCATACACAAACGGAATTTGTATTTGTACGATACAAAATGAATTTAATTGCTTTGATAGAATATTCGATTTTTTTATACTATATTGGGACTTGTCTTTATCACATTTTTTTTTGTTTTCCAATTTGTTTTCCAACAAGATTAGATCATTAAAAAAGGAGTTTAGAACTTAACTCCCCTTTCTCTCTTTCGTTTTTATTGTTTGTTTGGATTTGGTTGTAACCAATGTAAGCGGAAAGGGAAAGGGGGTTACATGATACTTCGTCAGATGATACTTCGTCAGATGATTAAGGCGATAATTTTATAGAAAAGAAAGAGTATGATAAATAAAGCAAAGTAAAGAAATTCTCAATTGAATCAAGAATCCATTTTTGAATTCGGTATGGATAAACAATCTTTCTATGTTATACTATTCAATTCGCGACGATGAATCGATTTGATAGCTCAGGTATTGTTATTCATGATATTGATCAGACTCGATATCATCGAGATGGAATTCATCCCATTGACTTTAGAGGCGAAAGATTTATTATCTCTATGGGATTCAATCCCGAGTTATTGCGAAGTAAAGAAACGATGAGATTATGGAAGTAAATATTCTTGCATTTATTGCTACTGCACTGTTCATTCTAGTTCCTACTGCTTTTTTACTTATAATATACGTAAAAACGGTTAGTCAAGGTGGTTAATTTGAATGAAACTTGACTTCTTAGTTCTTATCAATATCAATGATTGAAGAAATAAAATGAAAAGGATTCCTATTTTGCGTCTTAGATGAAATGAGCGGACTAGAATTAGCAGTATCCTATGAGATTTGATAGTATGATAGAAAGAAATATATTTCTTTCTATCATACTATCAAATTTTGTTTTTCTAGTGTATAAAGTTGTACTGTATAAAGATATAGGCTTAATATAGATATAGATTAATCTAGAATATCATCTCCTAGGCATATATCTAGATATGAATTATCTATATGTAATGTACATAACATCCCAATTCTATTTCTTCATCTATTTGATTTGTGTTGATTCCAATTAATCTGAAATAGTCGAAAGGCAACTCTTACTCTTCCTTTTATAATATATATATATTATTCTGATCCGAGATTTCTGATTATTTTCAATATGAATCCCGGCATCTACCGAAAGAATAAAATCAATGAAAAGGAAAAAAATTTAGATCTATTTTAATATTAATAAAAGAAAATCAAGAAATCTTTTTTTAGCATTTCGAAGAAGTAATTGATTGAGCAGTTGACAGATCATCCAAGGCAAGGAATTCTATAAAAATTTTTTAAGATTTCAACGAAAAGGATTAGTAAACTCTGCCGATTTTTAACCTTTGAATCATGATATGAAATGAGTCAAGTCAATAAGGTATAGCATAAAGCCAATTTGTTAAATAATAAAACAAATACTAAACCAAGCAGTAAGCAAGAAAATATCTTAGTATGCGTAGTATCTCATTGGAGAACCACGATGTCTATCTTATTTCCCATAGAAAATTCACTTAATTTAATTATTTTTAATAACTAATAAAAGATTTAATAACTAAAAAAAGAACTACTTTCTTTAATAAAAAGAAAAGAACGACTTTCTTTTCTCTTTGAACAGGAACCAGGTTATCGAAATAGGAAGAATTTGGTTGGAATTAATTTCCTATCATTTGTATTCCTTTTACTTTCGAAATAGGAACACGAGAATCGTTGAAATATTTGTTTGATTATGATTAAAAGGGTATTATTCCTATATTATTTATTATTCCTATATTATTTATAGAATACATTACTTCACTCAAATCCAATAGAATTTTGAAATGAAGATATTTTTAATTCAATTTCGAAATTCTTACAAATTTCGAAATTGAAATTCTTACAAATTTCGAAATTGAATTAAATTCAAATTAAACAGTTAAATTAAAAAATCTTTGCGGAATGATGTATAAAACAATTGATACAGTTTGATTTCTCAACTCAATTAGTAGTACCCCTAGAGTCCACTTCTTCCCCATACTACGAGCGAAAGGGAAAATGTAAAGACTACCATTAAAGCAGCCCAAGCGAGACTTACTATATCCATGTAAATTATGTCCTCTATCTCTATGAATATGAAGGAATTTTTCCATTATTGTTCACCACTAATAATAGTAGAATCGCTGGCGCAGAGTCAAAAAAAAAAAGATTCTGTTCAATATATTGATGAAACAATCCAAAAAATCCAATTAATTCTAAGAAGTTCTTATATGATTGCTAGTAGAATCGAAAAACTTTTAGTATAAACAAAATAGGCAGCAACACCCTTGTAAGTATCAATAAAATGTTACTAAAATGTAAGAAAAAAAAGAGTTATGTTTTCGTTGGTTGCTTTTCATTAAGTCAAAAATAAAAAAATATAGAATCAAGATAAATCACTATCTATTATATAATAATAATAGACTCCTCTTTTTTTTTTACATACCCCTTTTTTCCATTTGATCGAATTCTCCCAATTGTCTCTGTAAAACAATTGGAAGACAGTCTATTCCATTCCTATTCCATTCTTGATTAGGAGGTACCTAAAAAAAACAAAGAATTTCTTTTAGTACTTTCTATATATTTTATATTTGTAGATTTGATATATATTTTTACTTTTTATAAAAATAATTTTATAAAAAGTAAAAATAAAAAATAGATATGTATAAGTAAAAGCCAATTATCCATTCAATCACTATTCGATTGATTGAATTCCTGAGTACTCAGGAATTATCATGAGTTTGTATACAAAAAACCTTTCACCCTTTCAACAACTACTAATTAGATTCCCTGTCCCGCTATCCAATCTAATTCAAGACTCAATCAG